ATGAACGTGGAAAATATACAGGATTACTCGATTCAAAATGGTAAGTCATCCCTAAATGTTTAGTCAAAATCACAACAAGGATTTACTAGTTTATTTTGAATTCTTTATTCCATTTTTCAACCTATACTTATTATTAAGTTATTAAAATTAATATCTAACATATAATTAATTAATATTATTAGTTAATACAGGGGTCTTTTTGTCTTTTTTTTATGATTTAGAATAGAAAAAGGAAGACACTTGCTAGGAACTTCCAGCTCAGTATTTAGAATATATTAGTCTTGGTGTATTCCCTTTATTCATATTATGGTTGAATACAGAAAAAGAGAACAACTCCCCGTGCTTTGCTAGGTCTAGGTAAGATATATGAAGAGTCTGTTTTGACATTATTAACAATCAGACATACAAAAGATATTCTTTTTTCAAAAAGTGTTAACTTGCACACACGCACAGTAGGTTTTTTCTAGACCCATTGGAAATTAAAACGTTAATTGCGCGGCTCGTATCACGCTTTTGACTTTAACAATTCACTAGCATCAGATATCCCCAAGACATCGGGCAGGAAAATTCATATGAGATTAACCTAGAAGGATTAATTATCATTAATTATCTAAGGTTTCTTTTACTTATTTCTATAAATTCTATTTCATGTCAGTTCCAAGCAACAAAAACAAAGAATAATGAAAAATTTAGAAAATTCCTTTTTTTTCATTTGTTGTTTGTTTTCTAATTTTATATAATTTTGATCTCATATTGGGGTTGTAGTTATAGGGCTATACGGACTCGAACCGTAGACCTTCTCGGTAAAACAGATACAACTTTTATTATCAAAATGATCTGAACTGTTTCAAAGACCCAACATGCTTTTTTTTGCATTGGGCTCTTTCATTAACTGATCAAAATATCAGCCAGTCTGCCATATTTTTTATTGACACAAAAATAGGGTAAGGAGATGGCTCCCCGTGCTTTGCTTATTTCTTTTTTACGATTCTGATGCAAGAACACTACCAAAGTCTTTCAAGGGTATGGTTATCTTGACGTAGGTCTGCCTATGGCCTAGATCAACCTAAGTTAAATGAAGTCTCAACCCTTCTGCTGCTTACAAACTACAATATGAAACCTCCTACACCTTAAAGTTCATAAGATGAAAAGATATTTTTTGAAGCCCTTAGACTCAGTATGCCTAGCATTGAATAGGTTAGATATTCACCTTATCAAGATCTCCAATTCATGATAGGGTCTAGTTGGTGCCTAGATGGCACTACAATCAGACCGAACCCTTTAAGTCAAGTCAGGCTATTGTTCCCTCAAAGTTAAAGTTTAAAGTTATAGGGTAAGACATCAATTAAAAAATTAAAATCACAATTTTTGGATTTGATTGTATGATAAATTCCCCTGAAAAACATTGGCGCACGTGTAAACGAGGTGCTCTACCAACTGAGCTATAGCCCTTATTGCTTTGCTTGTGATACATATTTTATCGTGTAGATAATTTCTTGTCAAGGGGGATATTACACGATCCAACATCATAAATCTTTGGTTTAAGTGGGTATTGCTTAAGATTAGTATTGCTTATAAGTAATATGGGATTTATAATCCATCCATGGAGTGATCTCCTTGGTTCTCATTAGTCTGAGAAATGACCTACTTAACTCAGCGGTTAGAGTATTGCTTTCATACGGCGAGAGTCATTGGTTCAAATCCAATAGTAGGTATAACTTATTAGATACCATTGACTCCAGTATCTAATAAGTTTTGGTCCCAGCATCTTTTCCCTTTTTATTGATTTTGTACCTTCATTTTGTTTTGTTTTGAATTTTGTTTCGTTGCATCAAATTGTGATTTTCAGTGATTGTAGTTGATTCTCTTCACTCGACAGAATGAAATCAAAATAGGTTCGAAACAGACTCTTTTTTATTATTCAAAACTAGTTATATTATGTTATGAAATTAAATCGCATTGATAGCTTCGACTCGTGTCCTAGCTCGTCGGAGAGCTAGATTTGCTTCAATTGTTTGTCTTTTTCCTTGGGATTTTCTCAAATTAGCTTCCGCTATTTCAAGAGTTTGCTGAGCTTCTTGTGGATCAATGTCACTGCCCGTCTCTGCATCATTTACTAAAATAAGGATTTCATTATTGCCTATTCTAGCAAAACCGCCCATCAAAGCCAGTGTTACCCATTGGGCGTCAATGCGTATTCGCAAAATACCTATATCTACAGCTGTGGCAATTGGGGCATGGTTGGGTAATACACCAATTTGACCACTATTCGTAGATAAAATGATCTCTTTTACTTCTGAATCCCAAACAATTCGATTAGGGGTTAGTACACAAAGATTTAGGGTCATTTCTTCAAATTGTTCTCCATTTCTAAGTTTATAGCCTTTGCAGTAGCTTCATCAATATTACCTACCAAATAAAAGGCCTGTTCAGGAAGACCATCAAATTCTCCGGCAAGGATCAATTGAAATCCTCTAATTGTTTCTGCTAGACCAACATA